ATAGAATTTAGCTTACCAAAGCGGTCTTACTAAAAGTAAATAAGGCAACCAGTTCCGTTCCAAGTGACATGGCTTTTCACTATTCCTTTCCAGAGAAGGTGGCTCATCCAGCCCAGCGGATCCATTGTTTATGCGGCAGTGCGATGCAGCTGAAAAACGTAAGCCCCTTTTTCTTAGGTTGGTATAGGTTATAGGTTGGGGAAAACTCCAAAACTAGGGTTCCAAAAAGCTTACCTTATATTAAATAGAAGTATAAGTTTTAGAAAGGGGCACCCTTACTATACCCCTAAACTACAAGCTAGCGCGCAACGGCTTTTCAGCCGTTGTTGCTTGCTGCTTGCAGGCTCGAAAATATCTCTTTCGCCTCTCCTCCCTGTCTCCATTCTGATTGATTCGCTTCTTCCTTCGCGCAAGCGCTTGGTTCGCCCCTTGTTGTGTTGTTGCATTTTGTGATCCTCCGCTTCAGTCTGCGTTTTTCGGATAGCCGGGATCCGACGTTGATTTCCGATTGAAATGTCAGCTCCAGGTTTTGGGCGACCCATCTGGTTAGTTCAGCTATCACTGCTGGAAGCCCCTGCGGTTGTTCGGCTGCGTACTCCCCGTCCGCGTATCTCACACTCCCAAAGCATCTTTTTTATTTCATATTTCATTTTCCTTTCCTGCATTTTTCTTTCTATCTATAGGTCGGCTTCGTGCAGATAGATGTTTGCTGGGGGAGATTGGTGCTCTTGAGGTATGCCCTTCCGGTGGGTTGTTGTTCTTTTCTCTGTCTTTTTCATCCAGTGCCCGCACTGCGTCAGCAAATCTTCGTCTTCGATTTCTCTTCGCAACGCAATAAAGAAGTCTAGCAGTTTATCTCGGCATCTGTCTTTTAAGTCATTGATCTCATATCTATAAGCAGGGGGGTCCGCGTTCACTATTAAGCCTACGCCCGCCCATTCCTTTCAAGCTTGATCCCGCCCTTAGACTCGTTACGCTGTTCGACTGAACTCGTTGGCTCCGCGTTCTATTCGGTCGGAACCCGGTTCGAGAACCGTCTCTCATAGATTCCCTTCACCAAGTCATCGCCAGCAATCAGCTCTTATCCCTTGGTGTCAAAGGGCGCGAGTTCCTTTCTTGTCTTGCCCAAAAACTTTCTTTATTATCATTGGAGAAAGACTCTCCCGCGGCAAGGTTTTACACATAGGGCCAGCTGCTTTCTTTATCTCGCTTGCCGTTAGTCCGTCTAGCGCCTTTCGGTTGGGGTCCGCCCCGGGGGTTAGACCGCTTGGATTAGATTTTATAGAGTCTCGAAGGCAGTCAACGTGTCAGCCATTCTTCTCCCATTAGACTTGTAAATCCTTTGCTCTTTTTCCTTCTCTCTTCCAGTTCTCTCCCTCTACTTTACTTGACAGGGGCGGAGAATACCACTCTATCAATAACAAGAAAAAAGTAGCAATTCAGTTTCAAATGGTTTGAGCTTGGAAGCAACCTACTATCTATCGATAGGCGAGAACAGACTGCTATTGGCGGCTTTGCCTATCTATTCTATTATGACTGGCTTGGAGACATCAGAGGGAGACCATTATCTCTATCCGGGTACGATCATAGCTTCATTCATTCGTTGAACCTTTGGGATAACCATTAGCATTGAGGTCAATCACCACACCACCTCTATCATACATACGACATTACATGACGCGAGAGTGCATGGTCAACACACACCTAAAGCGCCTACGTTCCGCTTGCAACCAATACAACCACAACCACCTAACTTGCACGAGATTCAACAACCGAAACTACTGGTAGTCCCGAGGGGACGGCATCCTCCTATAATAGTTAGGAGTACTGAACAAGCGAGTCATCGGTCCGGGGAAAGAAAAGGACCGCCTTTAAAAAAAAAGTAACTCGCTAGGCCTTCGGAACAAAGGTGATTCTGTTCATGCTTCAGACGATCTGGCTAATTAGATATACTTCTTCTATTAGAAAGGCGAACCCATAGGCCTGTTTTAGCGCGTTTCCAAAGGTAAGCGGTTATAGGTTGACTTTGTCACTTTCTTCGCATCCATAGCGAGTGGACCTAAGGTACAGTTACGACTGGGAGATAGCAAGACTCACTGAAGAGTTTAAACTAAGGATTGAAAGTAGCTAAATCGCCTGTATAACAGATCTACGAATAGCCAACGCCTCTAACAACGTATTTAAGGGGGTTAGGGCGGTTCCTTAGGCACCTTCACATCTACATCTACTTATAACAAGCACGTACACACAAGCAAGCTTGAATCCTGTTATCTTAACTGAGAATGCCGTTACTTATAGCCTTTTAACGGCAGCTACACATTGGTCGAGACTCACACGACAGTCGATACTCAGGATTTCGTTTAGCTAAGTGGCCTGTAGACTAGAATAGTAAACCTCACCCTAATTTAACATCTGCTTGAACTCCCGATCTACTTTTCAAAATAAAACTTCTCGAGCTGGATTAGAAGATTTGTATATGAATTCCCTGGTGACTTTCTTTCCAAAGCCCCGCATGAGCAAGCCAAGCTACTCATGCCAAGCAGCTAACTTCGAGACAACTAAGGGCAAACTTCGAGCTAGAACTAATGGATTAGCATTAATAGTAAGTTCCCCGGGGGGATTTATTTCCTATGCTTGCTGGCTAAACAGAGTTGCCTTCCACACGTGCACTGAAACCAGAGTCTGCTACTCGCCTTAGGCAAAACCCGGAGTCTTTTGCTTGAACCTCATTCTCCTATCTTAAATAAGGCCGGAACGGTGGCATAAAAGCCTTGGAACGGCTGCCGCGCCTGATTCGACTCACCATTATTATTAGGCCTTCTTTGTCTTCGCGTTACCCTAGTTCCTTAATCCAAATAGCCATAGGAGAAGCTGAGCTAGCTAACCTAAGTCCGTAGCTAAAGTTCTCAAACAAGAGTTCCATTCCCCTTACTCGTATTGCAGGCAAATCCCGTTACTAGTAGTTCTGGTTAGCCCACTTGCCCGAGCACACTCTCAACTTGTAGATGCGCCAATCCCGCCTTCCCCCACGAGAACAGAAAAACCAACAGACCACGAACACCAGCACGCATGAAAACAGCCCTTTTGAAAGCATACCCAAGGAGCGGGCATCCATCCAATCTTCACTTATAGACAAAAGATGGCCTTATTTCTTATCGTTAACTACTTATAACGAGCAAGTTAGTAGCCTACCTCGGCTGAATGTTGGGACAAACAGCAATAACCGTGCTTATCCTTCTAATAAAGAAAAAAACCATCCATATTCAACCGATTCACCCACTACTGCTACTACTAGTATAGAAGAAGATCTATTAACACGCACGGCTACCTATATAACAAGTTGCCTCTGACCTCTGTCTCACGACCGCAAATAGAACCTGTAGCTTCATGCCCTGACCTGAACTGAACTACTACTGGCTTAGCTGCCTAGCTACAAACTCAAAAGCCTGGATTTGGCTAAAAGGACCTATTATTTGCATTCTAAAGTACCATGTTCACTTCTTTTCCCGACAACAGATCGGAGATCTTACTTTCTCAAGTCATACGTCTTTTGTTCAGCCAACAGTGTTCCGCTCTACTTATTATTACTTACTAGCGCCCTTCACTTCAACTCATACTACTTTACTTCCAGCTTATTCCCAAATCAGCGTACCCCTGCTTCCTTTAACAGGCTAGTACACAAGCTACTAAAGCTAATAAGCTAGTATACACGCATTTGCCCGATTGCTTTAACAGACGCTTTACCTCCTGGTTTCCACCTGTCCTGTCCAAAACTATGGAACTCATCTGAAAAGTCGATTTACTAGATCAGAACGTGAACTCTGAGAATAGGGGTATACAAGTGAACCACCTAGAATCGATCCATGACCGCTAAACTAAAGGAATCCTTTACCAAGTAAGCTACGCAACCGTCTTTACCCGCCTCAACCAATCTTAGCTCGGACATGCCAACAGCCAATACTTACTCCTTTCCCTGGGACAGCTAATCAAAACAAATACGGCTTGAATCCCTTATCTTTGAGACTACCCTTAGGACTCTATAAAGTCATTTAACAGCAGATAGAGACAAGTTATGACAACCCTCACACGAGAGCCAAAAAGAAGGCTTTCAGACTGACTCTACTTCTTGCAGCTACTTCCTAACAATAAGATTGAGTCTTTAACCTGATAACCGCTTTAGCTCACGCTTTCCATCTTCGCGGCAAGCGATCGAAGGATATTACGAGTAGTTACGATCTCGTGCTCCCAAGCAACCAAACTAGCAGAACATCGTACGGAACCTAAGGAAGGACCGGACCACAGAGGGGGATATAACCCAGTCTTATCTGTCCTTTCTTTTTTTTTTTTGGGGGGGGGGGGGGGGTTAGACTCCTTAATCCTAGGAGTCTAATGCATCCGGGCCCCCGCCGACCATATAGATCGACTATTTCCCACCCTAAAAGATCAGGAGCGTTTCCGCCCTTCACTCCGGATGAAATCCCAGACACATTGGCAATCAGGAACGCCCAAAGTCTTATAATGGATGTGGGTTATAGTGATATCATGCTCCGGTCGATCAAATGGATAACCAGGAGCAATAATACCACTCCTCGCTCGAGGTTGGATTAGACCCCGAGACGAGACCAAGTATTCTGTACCAGATACTCCGCCCAGCAGCCACCAGTGTGATCGCTCACACTGGGAGGTGTCTTCCAAAATAGGAGGTCTGAAAGACAACCCTAGTGATGCAACCATGTCATAGATCTGCCATAGCAGACCAAACCTAACCAAAGATTCTTGGCGTCGGTCAGCCTGCCAATTGTGATTCACAACAGGCGCATCGAAAAAGGCGCTGATGCAAACATCAGGTTGCATTAATGTACCGTATAGTAATAGCGGCAATAGCGCAACCATTCCTTAACCCACCCGCGGAGGGTTGACCACTCTAAGAACTCCTTCACCTTTTCTTGGATGAAGAGTTCATCAGGTATCAACCGTAGGTCTTTAGGCCTCATCTCCTTGCGAAGACGAGCAATTATGACACCTTTGAGATAGGGATTAAGGGGACCTCCCCTACCTAGCCAGAGGTCAAAACCATCTGGGCCATATAGGGTTTTCGTCTGCATGGCTAGAACACGTTCAAAGGATTTATTTCTTTTGTGATCTAGGCGAGCAAGTACCCTGAAACCTGCACCACCAACACGACACAGAGTGGAGAATCGGACACTACTATGTTTGAGTCCGATAGCCACTAGACCATATGGGTGGTAGAAGTTCAGTAGTGAACGAACCGAGATCGGGCTAATGTCCTTTCTAAGGTCGTTCACTCGGAACCGTTTCGCAAACTCTGCCGATCCAGTGTTAGAAATCAGAGATTTTTGATAACTGATTCTAACTCCTAACACCGAGTCTTTTCAGAGTTTCCTCGTAGACCCGGCCCACTTCAGGGTCAGCAATGACTACATCATCACCCAGTACTGCGTACTTATCAAAGCGCATACCTGGATGTACCTGTTCGGCGCAATACCACACCAATATATGATGGGATAGTGCAAAGAGAGGCCAAGAGGCATAGTACCCTAAGGGTTGTCCTGCAATAAAGCTGACAAGTGAAAAAACTTTCTTTTGACAAACGGCACAACAAATGCGTTCATCGCAAGAGCCGAGTTCACTACAGCTGAAGCGAACGACCGATCAAAGGCCGCCGACATGACCTCAAATAACAAGAGGAGAGGCCACCTGTCGGTGGCATTCTTCAAGTCATATGAGAACACATGGCGTTCGCCCTCTAATCTATCAAGAGGACCTTCCTGGTTGAACGTGCCATCCATGGGCAACATTCTCAACACAGACATCAACCAGTCATGGACTGGTTTGAGTAGTCTTTGATTGATATAGTTTCCTATGGCGAATACTCTTCTCTTACCTCCTCCCTCAACCGACTGACCCAGTCGGCCTTCAACCATGGGCAACCCTAGTTGTCGACATGTTGGTAAGACAGGACCGATCGTTTTCTCGAACTGATCTCGATCAGTTCCTGAAAACAATTTGTTGTTCTTGTCGAACGCATATCTGACTCTATGGGGCCACAGTATACCTGACGACCACTGCTCTCCCTTTTGGTGTATAAACTCCAAAAGAGAGGCATAAGAGGCCATTTCGAACATTTGAGAAGGAAAGACCGATATAATGTTCTTTCTAAATAATTGTCTCGCCTTCTCAGAACATCCGTCATAGCACAATTGTGATCGAAGAAGCATACGGTTGGAAGACTTTTCCAAGTCGGTACCCACGACATCCCCTGACAAAGAGGAATCGTGGAGAGTCGAGGTAAATACCGGGACAAGAGATCAGGGAGGAACACTTTCATCTCCCCCACAATCTCTTGGACAGACTCTAAATCGGCAGGTGTGATTATAGGCTCAAAAAAGAGCCTTAGTTACCTTCTTTGCTAACTTAATAACTTTATTAATTGAGAAAAGAGATAAGTAGAATCGCACCACCAAGTAAGCCCTGTCATCATGCCTTCTTATTATCCTTCTATGAAAAGGAGGAATGATACGTGGTATGCCTGAGACCGGGTGAGAGACACTGGGACTGGTAATAAATCATGGGGTCTTTTTATGCCTCCATAAAAGGTTTGAAGAGATGAGCTACACTGCTTCAAATAAAGCGCAGTGAACAGCATCCCTGATCCTTTACACAGTCGCAGCACTTGTTTGGTAAACAGGTGAATTGCAATACAGTGTTCCTTGGTTACCCCATCCTGGATGAGAAGAGTCACCTTAAAGAGGAGGCTCTTCAACACCCGAGAATCTTCTCCAATTCTCTGCCACCGTATGGGCCTCAAATTAACACATAAGTTAAAGAATGGTTTCATTGCTTGTTTGATCTTCGAACCAGCAGTGACCGCCACCAAGGCTAAATCACTACGCTTTAGGCATTGAGTCCTATCACACTCTCATAAATCTATTATTGAAATGTGTGAGGGAGAGCTCGTTGCCTTCCCCTATTGGGTTGGGCGAGGTTCTCATCGCACCCCTGAGGCCAGACTCTTTTCATCTGGACCCCAGGAAACCACTGTGTGATCTGCCTTACACCCTTCAAGAGTGTAAGTTGCATCACCCCTAAGATCAAGTCGATCTCACCCACAGTCCCCTTCTCATGGAGGGGCCTAGGAGGGCACTTGGTAGATGCCAAGTCCTGCTTGTAGAAGGTTTGTCAAGCCTTCAACAACAGGTGTGGTAGTCACTATCATATCATCCAAATGGACAACCGATAGTGATGCCACAGGGGGAGGCCAGAATCCCCAATCACAGTAAAACCATGAGTGGCGATCCGGGCTTACAGACGAGGAACTACCTCGGCTGTCGCCACGTTCGGTTACCCGAACGCGACGCCCCCGTCTTCGAGACTTGAAAGATTTATAGCAAGGCAAATTTTCTAGAAAAATAAAAGAGGCAGAACAACGAAATAGATGAAAGGCGAAGCGCTACGTAGTGAAAGAAAAAAAGTTTCAAAAAAGATCAACAAACCAAACAACTACACGTTAAAACAAAAATGAATAAAAAGAAGAATGAAGTGTTTGACCCCAAGGAGAGGCCGTCTGATTCTAGGTGCATACCGAGGAAAGGGGCTCGGCAGCCGGGGATTGAATCCCACCTACACTACAGCTACGAATGTGGAAAGGGCGTAGTGCAGCCAGCAAGCTGCATGCCTGGTCTCGAGGAGTGGGTTCATTCCCGTCAATACCGAGAGCCCTCGAGTCCGCTTTGGTTAGGGAAGGCATTAAGTTGGTTGATCACTGTTCGCCTCATCAGTGTAAAGCATAACATGAAGCGGATATCAAATCAGCGATTGTTTGGGTTGCTGTGGGAACCCCGCCCTCTTCTTCCAACAAATGCTTGCCACTCAGCTGGGCCACTTTCCTTATTTCGACCAGGGGGGGGGCAAATCCTTATTCCTACTTTCAACAGGCTTCTTTCCCTCTTTTTAGCCTGTAAATTTTGGCCTCACCATTTCAGAGAAGAGGAAAGATCTTCTCCGTATAGGCGGCGGAGAGTTTCACTGTTTTTATGTTTATATACGATAAACTGGCGCAGTAAAAACTCAAAACACAATCAATATAATTTATACGAAAGAGAGCATTGGCTTTTTAGGAATCAAAAAGTTTCGGAGTAAAAGCCAAATAGACCCAATCAGTTTACTGAAAAAATTATAAATATAGTAATTAATACTAAGAATGTTACTCTTTTTCTTCCAGTAAGAAAGAAGAAGTCAACGCTCATTCAGCGCACCTTACCTAACTCCCCCGCTTGAGAATAAAATAAGAAAAACATATGGGAATACCCATTTTGAATAAACAAAGAGATACAAAGATAAGGAAAGAGACAATGAGTATGAAAAAGAAAGAGCTTACCAAATAACATTCTCTTTGAGAAATGGAAGAAGGAATTGGCTTTCAAAAAGAAGAATTTGTTGTCATGGGTCATGGATGCTCCTCTCCTTGCTTTTGAATGCCATATTTTAGAATCTATTTTTTACTTATTATCATTTCTTTCTCAAAGTCAAGTTTCTCGCTTCTTGCTTTACTTTAGTTTTCAATAAGGGGCGCGTTAGCGCTTTACTAATAAAAAAAGGGCTTTTTCAGCTGGATCCAGAACGCATAGGAAATCTATCAGTACGCCATCCGCTCCATATCTTTCGTAGTTTAGGAACTCGTCCATCCACGGGACACCTTTCGTAGTGAGGGAACTCCTCTGTTTTTAGCTTGACGAGCTACTTTTGTTTCCGAAAAACGCATAAACCCCGGGATTTTCGTAAAAGAGGGACAAGTGGTAGGAGCCGACAAATAGTAGTGCCGGTTCAGTGGAAGTCAAGTCTTTACGTCTATAGGGGCTCCCTGACGGTCCCGAACCCTCCAAAAGTGATGGGTATGTGTTCTTTCTTGGCACTCTCTTTCTTTGTTATGCCAACCTAAAAAGAGATAGGGATACGGAGCTTGACTTGAAAACAAACAACTGGCACTTCCCCCCCCCCCCCTCTCACTTAAAGGCAGATAGGGCACTTTTTTCCTTTCCTTAAGTCCAGGATACGAAAACAATTCCTCCCCACTAAAAAGAGCGATTGAGAGTGGATTTAAGGTTCGATAGTGTCGAGAAGGTATTAGCTACCGGTAACCGTACTTTCGTAAAAGCACCATTGGGCGGTGGTTCCTCTCTTTTCTCTTGAACCTCGAACAAAAAATCGATCTCGCCATCAGCTCGACTAAGAGTTCCGAATCGAAAAAGTAAACTGAACTTGACTTAAGACGAAGGAACCGAGTGCCGAAAAAAACCGGTTTTTTTCTTAAGGCTTCAAACTACTAGTCATTAAGACTACTATGAAAGAAAAGTAAGGAAGTCCTTTTCTTGACTTGGCCTGCGTGCATTATACCTACCCTCTTTTTAAAGAACTTGATTTCAATCTCAACAAAGAAATGAAAGCATAACTCTTTGCTTGTTGTCCTCTTACTCTTTTAGCCTGCCTTGTGGGGGTCTCTCGGGTGTCTACGGCAGACCCAATCAGTCTCGTGATGAAGAGAAGTCTTTTCCGATCTTCCACTAAGAAAGGTATCGTCACGACAACAAAATTTGCTCGGTAAACTACTCGGGGCTCCCCATGGTTTAGTAAAAGGGAGGGGAGATTTTCTCTTCATCCGGGGGTTCACTTCATTCATTATGAACTAAAAAGTGTAAGGCTGATTAGTGAGGTCTTAAAAACTTCATACAATGAATGATCAGCCATTCCATTTGTGCTTTCCGCAAGTAGGCGACGCGAATCTATGCTTTCTATGTTTCAATCGGGTACCAATTGCTTGGATGCGTTTGAAAGCCTCGAGATAACTTGCAGAAAAATGATTTCTAGGTTTGTCTTGTGTCTCCGTAACAAATGGTCCATTTATTGATGGGCGAACGACGGGGATTGAACCCGCGCGTGGTGGATTCACAATCCACTGCCTTGATCCACTTGGCTACATCCGCCCCTACCCCCGCACAGGTTTAAGTCTCTATCTACGATCAGATCCTTTCCGAACCCCCCCCCCTGACCGCTATCAAAGAGAAGCTTTTTCCTATACTATAGTTGCAAGTCTATTGTTGTGTTTTGGAATTAGGGGAAGCAAAGCTTCAACAAGTAGAAGCTTCCTGGCAAAGCTTCAAACAAAGAGGTTGGGCTGTTCACTTCATTGATTTGACTTCACTTTACTTAAGATTAAAGATAGGGGCCGGGCGGGCAGTGAAGGCTCGTTTAGTAGACAGCAAGCTACGGCTTTGACGAGCAGCAAGCACCTACTCCTATCAAAATGAAAAGCAGCAAGCGGAGCTTGAAGAAGCGAGCCCATATCAGAGAAAGCCATTGCGCGCTAGCCCCTTTCTATTAGTAAGGTTGTCAAAAGGCTAAACTTGAGTTCCTTTATGAAAAAACTAAGAAAATAGGGGTAAGTGGGCGCTAACGAGCAAGAAAAGGCCCCTTACGTTTAGATAGGCTAAGGCGCCTTTACTAATATTAGAATATTAAGGCGCTTCTTGCTTTAGAAAGATTGCAGGGGCGCGTTAGCGCCCTTCCTTCAGCTGGCTTCGCCCTATCTATTCATCTCTTTTTTCAAATGGATATTTAGGGATCTCTCTTGCTCATAGATCTTGAAAGCAGATCAATATCCGTTTCTCAATATATCTTTCTATCTATCGAGAGAAAGATATAGATCTCTATCTGGATCTATCTCCATATCTAATCTAAATATGGAAGAACCAACACTTAAAGGGCGTAACCAACGGAAGGTTCTCACCCTGTCCCCGACATTGTTCTCCGACGATGCCCCCTGGGCGAAAGGGGGCACCATTCTCTTTCTTTCTTCAATCGTTCCGATCAGGACAAGTGGGTTGGTTCGTTTCGTCCTTCTATCTACGCAATTCTCTGTCTTCGTTCGTGATCATGTTGGGCGAAAGGTAGTTGTAGAGGAGCGGCTGTGAAACGGCGATTCCCCCCTTTCCATTGAAGTAGGGAGGGCCTCCTTCCCCACCATTCCGACCTATTCTTTTTAAGGATTTTACCGATGCTGAAGGTAGCTTGCTTACCAAGCCACCCACTTGAGAAGCTAGTCGCCAGAAAGAAGCGACGAGGAAGCGAAGCTGTCTACGAAGCTTTGCTCCCCCCCCTGTAGTCGTAGTACTCGGCTCGTCGCTACTTTGATTCAAAAGGTAACCGACTTTCTCCGGTTTCCGCAACCGTAATCATTTGTTACTCCGATTACTTCATCCATAAATCTTTTTTTATTATTTCAATAGTGGTACGCTCTAAAAAAAAGTCAAGGATAAGCTTGCATTCTAGAAGCGGTAGCTTCCCGCCTCCTTCATCCCTACTGCCTCCTTCGGTGAGAAGCTCCCTTCCCTTTTCTAAAATGCCTAATGGGTCTGCCTCAGCAAATGTACAAAGTGGAGCTGCCCGCTGTTTGGCTGACCCTCTTCTTCCCATTCGGGTTGGGTTGACCCAGAAGTTAAGTAAGAAGGAATGGAACCACTGGAGAGTCGTCTGCAGTTCACACTTGGGCAAAGACGACTGACTTTGGAAGCGGAACACGAACCGATTTCCGCTATTCCGGGTTCTTATTGAGCGTAGCGAAATCAAGGTTTATGATAAAGTCAGCGAAGTTTCTATGGTGTTCTACTTTTGCGTAGTCTCGGCCCACAGTGGAAGGCTCCGCACCTGAGCCTCGTTAGACTCAGCGGAAGTTTAAGGTGTAAGTAAAGAGAATAGAAGAGATGAAGTCCGTCCCTTAGCCTAGTCTATATCTACAGCTGACGCAACTCCGTACCGACGCCTTACTACTACTTAATGAATTCATTAACGGCTAAGCGATTTTATAACCTGAGCTTTCCTTAACCAGCTGACCTTATTTCGTAACCTTAACGTACTTTCTTTCTTACTTTAGCATAGGCCTTCGCCACTTCAAACGGGCGCTCCGCCCCCTATTTTTTTTTGAATTAGAAAGAGCGAGGCCTTACTTATTCTGTTCAGGGGGGGCTGAAAGACAAAGAAAGGGGGGCGTGGTTGGTGTGTCACTGGGTCGGTGGAACCCGCAGGAAGGGGGGACGACCCGCCGAATTCACATCAGAAATCACCAACATGAACACAAACGAAATCTTGAATTGCGTATAGAAACAAAACGAACCACTTCTATTCTCGGAGCTGAGGTATATGAAGAATGGCTTTTTGGTCCCTTTCGTCCAGTGGTTAGGACATCGTCTTTTCATGTCGAAGACACGGGTTCGATTCCCGTAAGGGATAGGTACTCATTCCCGGCCGCTTTCAGTTAGTGTTCATTGCTGAGTGATCGCTCGCTATCTGGCTGGAAAAGGTGGTCCGGAAGCTTCCTCTCTCCCAGCAAGCAAGACGGGATCACCACTTCTCTCAGTAATGGACTTCCTCCAATTCTTCCTTAGCCTTAGATGCCCTTTCATAGAATAGATTCTCGAACCTCCGACAGACAGAATCCCCATGCATGCGTTCTTTCTCTCCTCCCCTCAGCCATACATCTCTTTTTTTTTTGCTTTTGGCCGTTTTTGTTAGGCATTGAACCCCACCTTAGGTGCTGAGTGGTGCCCCCCCCCCTAATACCTAAAATAAGTTCCGTCTATGGAGCCTAAAGCTTAACCCATGGCATGGCAGTAAGCAGTAAGTTGGCCTAGTCTCTCGCCCAGCCTTCGCCTTCTTCAGTGGCCAAGTTGAAGCGTTCAACGGTTCTTCGGCCTACCACCTTTCTTTTTCAAGGTTGAGCTTGTTCAATTGAAGCTAATGCTATGCTGCCCTTCCCTTGTTCAAGATAAAGCGAGGACTTTCTTTTAGCTACCGGCCCAAACAAAAGAGATTAGCCTCTTGATCGATCGATTGATTGGATCGAAGTACAAAGGGGTTTTTTGAAGTGTGAGATCAGCCCAAGACTAAGGCCGAGCAACTAGCTGCTGCAGGATTGGACGTCTATCTATCTCGCCACGCTCTCCTACTCCTATAAAGACCGGCGGAAGGAATGCTCTGCTCATCTTTCTTTCTTACGGCTCGTTACCGCGGCGCTCGTTCACCCCTTCGGCTTCTTCCATTCAAAAAGGTAGTGTCTTTTTCCTATTCTTATTGGTAAATAGCGTCTTGAAGCGAAGGCATTATTGAACGAAAGAGATGCCGGGTCGGTAAATCTGTATCCCATTCTTCAGGTATAGTTTTGTTTGATCACAGATCGGCAGGTGATCCGTCCTTTCTCCCCCCCCCCCCCCCTTTTTTTCGTCAGTCGTCTTGATCCGCCAGAGGGTCTTGAGCTAGCTTCCTTGAAGAGGCTTGATGGGAAAGAGAGGTGAAAAAGGAGAACTTAAGGAAGGTCTCTCTCTACCTCACAAGCTCTTGGATTCCATGGCTAAGGCTTACTTTGGCGGATTTTAGGTGAGGGTGGAGGAGTAGGATAGGGGGTGAGTGTAAGATAGAACCTCAGGATTCTAGGGAAATTTTCGCATATAATAAGGGTGGTGCTAGGGCTCAAGACCATTTTGAAGGGGGAGTTGGATCATAAAGAAGAGTTTGTTCCTTTGTTTGAAGAAGAACAATCCTACCGGACTCATTTGAGATAGGAATGGCTAAACTTATTGTCCCAGGAAGAAAGCTAATGAAAGCAAAGGTCAAGAATATCTTGGTTTAACAGAAGTTAGTCAAAATATCGCTTTTCTCCATCGTACTATGATTGCTAGATGGCATTCCAAGCTCCTTAATATAATTCCTATCGAACGGGAATTTGTAGTAGTGCTGGTGAGGGTATGGAGAATCAATTCATCGAGTCTTTCAAGAAGTTATATAAATTGGATTGGCGCCTTAGACCGTTTTGGGTGACTTTTTCGTGCTTGTCCTTCAAAATAAGAGAAAATGTTCAGCCCCTTTATCTAAAGAAGAGATTGAAGAAGCGGTGTTCAATGTTCAATCTAGGGAAGATCTTACTAATAATAAAATAAGAAATACGATGGTTTCTCTTTAGGGTTTATTCAGGCTTTATGGGCTTTGTTAGAAGTGGATCTCATAAAGTTATGGAGGAGTGTTGGCATTGAAAATGCTGCAGTGTGGGTATTAAAATACCTAATGATTTACAAGCCTGCGGTTCGGGTTGTTTAACTTCCTGCATCCCCATTTTAGAAGTGCGTTTGAACAATACCTCTCTTGGTACTTATCCTTTAAGAAAGGCTCGAGAGACCTACTTGCCACGTGGCAAGAGGCCATTAGCCAAAAAAACTGTGATAAGATCTCAAAAGAAAGAAGAGTATTCGAATCCGGGTCCCCTATGATACTTGGCGCGAAGCCATGGGTCCTAAGGGAGATTGGAAGAGAAATCCGATCTCCACTCTCTCAAAGAAATACGAAGGCTATAAATAGGAAACATAAACCTCACATATAGATGCGCACAAGTTTTTTTACAAACGACTTCACACTTGGAGCTTTGAAGAGGCACTCAAGTGCTTGAAGGAGAAATAAAGAGAAGCTCTCAGTAGGATAAGGAGGAGATTTAGTCCCCAAGAACCCAAAGGACAAAGACAAGGTAGCAAGGCCTCGAAGACCGGAAAATTCTTGCGTCTTCTTCCCTATTCTTCTTCTCATTTTCTTCTGTTTAAAAATGTAAAGATCTCACTGATCTTAGAATCAAATGTCTTCTCCTATGGTATATGTAATTAACGAGAAAGCCGAGAGACTTCCCAGGAGTGTGTAACCCACCACCATATTAATAAAGACCATAAAAAAGGGAGATTGTTGTGATCACTTTTCTTGTGTGAATCTTTATTTCATACTCGAAATTTGCTTTCATAAATAAACACCGGGGAAGAAAGCAAAAAGGATTCAGAATCTATATAATCATCGGGAGACTTTGGATAACGCTGGCATTTATGGTGCTGTCCGAGTCGCGCAAGAGTATTTCCCAAAGGGACGCAAACATTTATAGGGGCGCTTGTGAGTAGTGGAGCTGGGTGACGAATACCCTACATTTGAAGAAAAAAACCTTGTGGGACCTGAAGAAAATCGCCGGCCTTCCTATTTACGGCCAAGTTTACGACGAGTATACTCCTTGGAATGAAGAGTTGTACGGCTTCGACGAGATTTCGAAAGAGAAGTACCATTCGGAGTGTGCCCGGGAACTCTTCGCGAAGTACCAACGCTTGGCGCTTCGTAATCAATATACAAAAGTGGACCATCACGTATGGGTGAACCATTTCTTCAAGGGTGAAATTGAGAGACAGGCCCCACGTGGGAGAAGGAAGGCTCGACCAGAATGGGATTTTCCTGTCCTTTTTCGCTTTTGAATGACTGAACCTTGTTGGGACTCCTACGGTCTTTGTAAGGGAGTGGAGCGAAGGGGTTTTCAGCAAGTGGAGGCAACGCTAAAGGTTGTCTAAGGTACCCGATCGCGGAGTCGAAGCTGACAGGCGACGATTGGGAATGGTTTTTCACCTAAAGTTGGTCCCAAAAAAGAAGCATTTCCTGAGTACTTTTATGGTAGAGTACTCCCCTGATTTTAGCAAGAATGACTGAAAGCTCTTTGCATCCCGATGTTGAAGACATGCTTCTTGAATGTAGTAGCAGGTAGTGACTTTGTAAACAGGTCGGCAGGATTCTCACATGATTGAATTTTGTGAATGTTGATTTATCCTTTCTGCTGAAGGTCATGAGAATAGAAAAGTTTTGGAGAAATGTGCTTTGTCTTGTCGCCTTTGATGTAACCTTCTTTCATTTGAGATATACATGTCGCATTATCTTCAAAGATGAAAGTAGGTTCATCTGTAACAGATGGTAGACCACAAGAGCTTCTGATGTGACGAATCATTGATCTAAGCCGGACGCATTCTTTGGTTTTCTCATGAAGAGCTATGATCTCTGCATGGTTTGATGATACAGCAATTGTACTTTGTTTATTAGACCTCCAGGAGAAAGCTGTGTTTCCACTTGTGAAGACATAACCGTTCTGCGAGACAGCCTTATGGGGATCAGACAGATAACCAGCATCTGAATAGCCTTTTATGTTCTGATCATTGGACAAATCTCTAGAATAGTCGAATCCCAGATCTTTCGTTCCCTAAACTACATCTGTTATTAATCGTTCGTGCCTCATACCTATGAGTCACTTCACTTGCTGATAGGATTAGTAACATATTGTAGCATGTTGTTATGAATAGATTTAAGATATTATCTTCAGTATCAGGGGGAAGGCTCCCCTCTCACTACTTGTTTGTTGATTCGTTCGGGCCCCATCTTCTTGGGGATGGGTCCCTTCACTTGCTGATTGATGGCTCTGCGATAGCTATTTTCTTTTTCTGCGTGCCTTTCCTTATTCATATAAGCGTTTCTCTCGTCCCTCTATCATTCTCCTCTACTTACTCTTTCTTCTTGGATCGCATAGACAATTCTGAGCTTGTCTCTTCAATGCTTCCTTCGTCATGATGCATCATTCCGATGACCTTGGATGATTCGGATGATGAGGAATCCAATCCGAACTGCTGAGACAGTTGCCTCTGCACTTGCAAGTATCTCCGTCATCGCTTGTCTGACTAGTATCTTCCTGGTCTTGTACAGCAGCACCTACACGCTTTGCAATCCTTGGCGTAGTGACCAATCTTGTAGCACTTGTAACAACGCCTTTCCTTTTTAGTTCTCGTTCTCCTTGCCTGGGAGGCTCGCAAGCAAGTTTAACGAAGTTACATTGGAAATCAGGCTCCTCCCCGAACATGCCTTCGGTGAAGGTGGGGTTTTGTTTGTTATACGATTCCAAAAGATGATCTAGAATGGAGCCCCTCCATCTTAGAAGTTGGATAAAATACCTTCTCTGAATCGTTGTTCGTAACAAGGTAGCCGGGTATGGCTGGATTGAATCTTTCGCGGAAGTCTTCGATCAAGCCTGTGCCCTCCTCATAATGGTTACTGTACAAAGACGGGAATGGCGATTTGCCCATAACATAAAGCCTTCCTTCCGCTATTAGGTATGGCCCAGAGGTTGATGTTGCTTGATGAAAGAAAAAGAAACTTGTGTACACATCGGTGCTCTCGATCATTACTTAAGTAAATACTGAAGTGAATGAAAGTTGTAAAGTTGAAGAGGAAGGCTTCGGGATTAAGACGGATCTGGTAATGCTCTTACGCTTTGCCCTTTTCCTCTTCTAAATTGCCGATCGTGCACCGATACAAGAGAAAGATCCTTACCACTCATCAATTAACGGGGGAAGAGAACCTTCTGTCTTGCTTAAGAAGAAGACCTAGGACGAGAATGACTCACTGCACACTTTCGATAATATGTATACATCTCGATGAAACAAAACAATAGAAAAAGATGAGAGGGGAATAAGAAAAAATCTATCTATATTTCTAGATAAAATGGAATTGGAAACCACTGGTCTGCTTTTTATTTTGACACTGACGACCTTCTTGTCCGTATTGTCCGTAGGGGCTTGCTGGAGAAAAAAGAGATTGGGCAAGCGCTCGCGAGACGAAGATAGCTCAATGGATCCAGAATCCAAGCGAGCCAGATTGGATGAATCAACATCAAATCAAGTTGCTCCGGAGCCTGTCCCTGAGGTTCCTCGCCAAGGTGTGCCATCAAGGTGGACCTGATGAAGGCGTATGATAGAGTTCAGTGGGAGTTCCTCATTGCGGTTTTAAGAACCGTAGGTTTCCCGGAAATTGTTATCCAGTTGATTACTGAGTGCATATCCACAGTTAAGTTCTCTATTAATATCAATGGGGAGCTGTGTGGTTTCTTTGCTGGGGAGAAAGGCCTGAGGCAGGGTGACCCGATGTCCCCCTATTTGTTTGTCCTAGCGATGGAAGTGTTTTCGGGACTTATGAATCAAATGTCCACTAACAAACGCTTCAAGTTTCATTGGAGGTGCCATAGAGAGAGAATCACCCACTTGTGTTTTGCGGATGATCTCATGATTTTCTGCGGAGGGGAGGCTTACTCTGCATCGTTGGTCAAGGATTGCCTTGTAAAGTTCAAAGAGTTGTCGTGGTTGACCCCCAACCCCGTCAAAAGTAATATATTTATGTGCGGTCTTGCATGTGGTATAAAAGATCAGATCATCAATCTTCTGGGGTATAACGATGGTAAGCTTCAAGTCCGGTACCTTGGAGTACCCCTTATTTCTTATTTTGAGATTTCTTCGTTCGTGAAGCTCTTCACCTGAACTCATAGTGAAGGGGCTACAGTGGGGTGTTATGGCCCGAGAGGATTAGATAGGCTTTGGACCGTCAGAATAAAATCTATTCGGGAACTTATTTAGATCAGTTTGAAAGGACCCTACTAGGTCCCTATTTCACCACAGACTTTTCGCTCTAAGTTAGGGTCGACTTGGAAAGTCGTGTGAGGGGAAGGCTAAGCGAAGAATCTTCGCAATGAGAAACTATGTAAACCAAAGTGAAACCGGTCCATGATTGGTTGATGTCCATTTTAGGGCGGATTCCAATGGATGGAATCTTCCAACAAACAAAGCCTTTGGATCAGCTAGTTGGCGAGATGACACTGTTTTTTCATTCGATCTCAAGTCTGCCACCGATAGGTAAACGCTTGTGACGCTCTTTGAGATCCTATTCGATCAGTTATTCGCATCTTCGTGTGTGAATTCATGTCTAGCGTACAATGTGTTTCATGCTCCCGGAGACCTTTTCATCTATCATTCGTTGCTGGTCAACCTCTAGGATACTCTTCCCTCTTTGCCCCTGTTCGCCCTATCACATAGTGGTGTGGTGGTGTGCCAAAAGAATGAATCCAGGTCGCCGCTTTCTTAAGTATGCTGGTACTAGGCGATGATGTGATAATCGCTGATGAAGCGGTAGCTAAGGTATACGAATAAGCCCTTTCTGACTTGGGAGTTACGATCAGTAGACAAAAGTAAAAAGTTACGGATTTCCCGAACCGGAGCGGGTGAGTTCTCCAAACGATTCAGAGTTCGGGGAATGTCTGTCTACTCCTTGTGGCCCCTGTTGAAGTGAGAATCAAGGGACGAGGCAGTTTCAAATTGCATATGAGATGACTGATCACTCTACCCCTATTGTTGAGACTCATTGGAGGATCGGGTCTACTGACCGTCAGTTAGTTATCTTTGGTTATCTGTGGGCTCCTCATCATGATATGGTAGATAAGGGATTGTATCCCAAGGTACCCATACTTCCCGATCCATATGGATTCGGATGTGTACGTGTCCTTGCTTTTTGGGCTATAGCTAAACGAAGGTGTCGATGGCAACGAATACTTGGTTCTGGCCGACGGCCTAACCCAGCTACGGGCAGTAAGAGGGAGACCCGTCCTGGCACATTGGCCAGCTCCTAGTTTTCCGACAAAGAAAGTAAAAAAAGATCGGTGCCGCGGGGAGATCGCGAACCTTTGTCCCCTTTACCTTAATGGTCCTCAGTGAAACTGGGGAACATAGTTCTTTATCTGATTTCGTCGTCTAGTTGTTCATTCAACCAGACCGTCATATTAAGGCAGTTACGTCCCATCTTTCCTGCCAATTCTAAAACAGAGAATCCTTTCTTCATTGGTAGAGGCCCCTCACTCGGGCTTTGGCTTTGTTGTCAACATTTGCTTTGGTTTGGATGCACATCTTTTGTCCTTCTTCCACCACATGAGCGTACGAAACTCTCTGCTTCCAATTCGACGTCGACAATGAACTCAGAACGTCTGGGATGTAAGGCACGTAAAGAAGGGAGCCATTTCCGCTCCTGGCCCTACCCGGCCGGTTCCGCCGGAAAGTAGCAGCCTATTATAACTATATATATAACTATATAAACTCCAGATAGTTTGGCACAAAAAGGCTACCAACTAGGGCTGCTGTGTCCCTTTTTGCGGTTGCTACTAAAACCTATTGAGGTATAGACAGCTGGAAGAAGCAGTGGAAGATTAGAAGCAGTTACAGATCTTGAAGAATTCATATTGTGGATTGATTTCTTCCCACATTAGCAGAAAAAAGTGAGTGAATAGCCAGCACCGCTTATACGGAATAGACGCCATGATGCAGGACTAACTGGACCACAAGGCAGTTAACCGGGCTAAAAGACGAGATTACGCTGACATGAGTAACGAGAACGTAAACAGGATAGATGAGATTGGTCGAGTGGGCTCAGTTGGAGATGTGAGATTCTGTGTCCGCTCTAACGCCGATCACTCTACTAGCGCGCTTTACTAATAAGATAGAACCCATAAATGAAGTAGGAGCCGGGAACGAGCCGGATTTGACTACCAGTCAATACTTTATTTGGCGTCCTTAATCTTTTTCAAAGTACCACTCTTTGTACTATTTATTAGATTATTGTTACCAAATCTCTGCGACAGGAAGGTTGGCTGCAGCAGGCTTGGCGCAGTGACCAATCTTGTAGCACTTGTAACAACGCCTTTCCTTGCCACCCTTGCTTGGGCGACGGCTGCTATGCTTCTCGCTGCACTTTTTCTTCTCACTAGACCACTACTTCTCGTGTTGCTCTTTATACCGCTTCCGACGATACTTTGAACGTCGATAGCTCTTCGAAGGCTTCCATTCCTTTTCGGGCTCAATACCGAACTGCCAACAGATGTGCTTTCCGAAAGAAAGAGCTTCTTCTCGGCATTCTCTACCTTCTTCTGCGTGCAACGCTCTATCAGTAGCTGATCTACTGCCGCAAAGAGCTCACCAAATGTCATTAGGTCTAGATCATCTTCTTTTAGCCTGCTTCTGACCAAATCTCCTAGGCCATTCGGCAATCCTGCGAGAAACTTCTCCTTTCAGACTGCTCGGTTGCAGTCGGGCATGTAGAAGACGCGTTCTAGGAAGACGTCTTTGTACCACTTATACTCATCAAGGAAAAGCCTTAGGCTCATCAGGGCTGCACGATGCTTCTTCTCATCACTTTCTAGTGGACCGCAGAAGTGTGTCCGAATTGTAGCGAGTAAACTCTCTACTGGATTCGGGATTAGCTGTCCTTCTGAGTCTCGAGCAGGTTGACCAGGAGATAGATCAATCCTTACAGAAGCTTCAATCTCTGCCTTGGCTTCCTTTGGTAGATGATCCCACCAGTTTTTCAGCGTACCGACAAATTCTTCAGTGATAAGTCGATATGCAGTTTCAGCTTCATTCTTCCCGTGAAGATAGGCATTTGAGGCTGCGATCATCATGCCTAACATCCTGTTAATCTGTTCAGGATGAAGGCCATCAATGCTCCAGGGATAGCCGCCCTAAGGGTTAAATATCCTTTAATGGGATTGGACCTATAGACTAGGCACCAAAGGAAGAAGCTGCACACGAATCTGCTGTTGGTGGAAGGCTATAAGGAAGCGAAGGAACTTTAGGGCTTAAGCCGGCTCATGACCCGAGGGTGGGGGTAGGCAACTCTCAATGGTCACTCTGTCTCTAGAAGCCCACCAATTGGAATGCTTGACTTTGACTCTATCTCGCTATTCAATACAATAGGAAGGTGACAGTTCTAGATCCGCCTTTCTTGAAGAAGAGAGTAGCGGTCGGTGTGAACTCCTCTCTCTGGGGGGGCTTTCCCTTGGTTTCGGTGAAAGCGATAGAGATTCAGAGTAGTGAAAAGCGAACTCAAAAGCAAGCGAGCTTGATAGCAGAAACTCAAGAGCTCAAGTTAGATCCGACTAAAGAGTGAATGAGATGAATGGAAAAGAATGAAATTGCGTGTCTTTCGCAAAGAGAGGAAAGAGAAATGTTGATTCAATCGACCTGGAAACACAATCCTGGTGAGAGCTTTTCATCATACCCTGCGAGGTTGAGTTTTCTCAAGGATTAGCAGACGAAGACGATCATCTTGTGTCTTATCATCTTTCATCTTCGTCTTATCGTCTTATCCTATAGGGCTAGAGAGTCAATCTTACAGTTCTTACTTGTAGTCTATATTCTTTTCTTTATTAGGAGTTTCACTCTTTAACATCCTATAGCCCCTCCCCCAGGGCCGTAACTCCTAATACAGGAACAGTTTATTCACTTTATGACATGTGAAAGTTGTTTGTAGCATTTCTCCTACAGAACAAGGTCTGATGCCTTTCACGCGATAAGGTTGGTTCAGTCAGGAAAGATATAGATTAAGAATCCACAGCGCAATCAGACAGATATCGTTTTTGAACTGAGACTGAGAAGACATGGACTGAGATGAGACACTGTGGACTCTAGAGCTGACCTGGCGTACGGACTGAAGAGCGCTTCCGATCGGCGTCGAGGTGAGCCTCTTTCGCTTAGCCTTTGGGATGCTATTCACTGACCAGTATCATCGTATTAAACAGGGGAATCCGGATCTAAACTTGCTCATAGATCAGGGCATCCGGTTTCCCCTAAAGATCTGACCTTGATCGTATGTCAAGGCTAGGTCCAACTCCTTGTGCCGAGTGCCTTTTCGCTCCTTCTCCTTCGGAAACCTACTAAGGCAACTCCGATTGAATGCGGAATCCCGCTAGCCATTATTCGTATGAACTCCTAGATCCATGAAGGACATGGGCATCTGTAAGCCGGTGTAGCTAAGCGAAGAGCGGAAAGAAGGAATCAAAAAAGAAAATCCATTTTCTTTTCCTTTGATTGAACTTACCGGTCTGATGATCTTAATCTAAGCTAAGAAAAGAAGATTAAATAATCAAATCCAATTTCCTTTTTCAATCTCAAGGGTAAAGGTTTCATTAAGAATTCCAGGTGGTCCAGTGGATGGATTAAGCCATTGATCATATCATAGGTCAAGGACGGAACGAAGAACCAACGAAAGGGGATTCCTCCTCTGTTCTCTACTAAGATTGTAATAGATTCGTGCTTTCTCTTCCCCCAGGGAACGGAAGACGCACTATAATTCCGAGCCACCTATCCAGTATGTGAGTGAGTCCGCCCTACGGATCCCCTTTGTTCAATGGGAGAGGGGTCATACCTTCCCCTAAGTTTCATAAGTATAAGTGATTTGGGGCACAGAATCCGCCGTAGATGTGAAATTTGCTAATTTTCATTCTCATATTTCTCATCACATGAATGAGACATAACTGCTTATCATAAGAATAGTGAACTAGAAAGAATATTTTGATTGGTTTGAGGATTCCAACCTTGAACTAGAATAGGTTCTGTTTTCTTTGGACAGGCAAACCGGGAAAGAGAGATCGGGATGATGGAGACTTGAAGAAGTAGAAATAAAATAGAAGGGTCGTTCGTAGATCAGCACAAAGCTATTGATCCAATCCGATCCAAGATGAGGAACCGAGTTCTTCTTCCTATGGTTGGCACGAGAATCCCTCTCAAAGGGGAAGAATCAGATTCGATCTCCGGGCTTATAACCGCGCAGAGAGTCACGGGAGCACAACCCGTGACAGGAACAAGGGCGGGAGAAAGAGCAAGGGTGTACGGAGCCACTGAACACCATAAGGAGGGCGACTAATGAAGTTAGTAGCAGAGGTGAAGGCCTCCGAGTAAGCAGTTTCTTCTATCGAATCATGACCAGCATCAGAGCACCAACCAGAAGTAGCAGCAATTCTAGAGCTGGGTGTAGTTCCAGTTGTTCCGGTTCGAGCAAATACATTGAATTTAGAAAGCAATTACTATCTCGCCCAGATAAAGATCCTTTTCTCGTGCCAGGTGCCAGAGTTTACCTAGTACTTTCAGTTCCATATCTGGTTGACCGAGTCAAAAGCGAATCTGGGTGCTGGGGAGTAAGCAGATCCCGTAGTCAATCCAATTCCAGTGTCAGTTCAAGACCGAGTTGGAGTTTTTTCAGTCCCTAGAAAGGGGGTTTCGTCATTGCCTGCTGCGCCGCGCATCTATATACATAAATCAAGCTTGTGCCTTGCCAAACAAACTATGGAATCCCCCAGCCAAAGCACCAGTCCCATCAGCTGAAGCAAAGGCATTAAGGGCAGGGGCACAGCCACCATAGACAGAGGTTACAGTAGTGGCATAGCCAGCACCAGTAACAAGACCAGTCAACCCACCAGCATAACTATCAGTATCAGTAGCAGCATAGGAAGCAAGGGTAGATCCAGTCGAAAGACCAGTAGCATTAGTAGCTAAGACGGGTACTTTTTAAGTTAAGCATAACAAGTACTGTAGCATATTAAGTGCCTATAATAATACCTATAAGCAAAGGCAGAGACAGTAGCATAGGCGGCATAAACTAGGGTTGTAGAACTTTTCTTTTCAAGTTCTTGCTTATTCATATACCCACATCCAGTAGTGTATCCAGTACCAGATCCTTTTGAAGTACCATACGCACCACCAATAGTATCAGCAGCATCTGTAGCTAAGATAGAAGTATACCTAGTATAAGATCCAGTAGTTCCAGCTTATCTACGAATAGCAAAGGTATCTATCGGTAACACCAAGAACAAAGGCGGGAACATAGGCATAAGCAAAGCCATAAGTATAGGTACCTAGTAGAGGATTAACAACTCAATTCAAATAAATAAAGAAATTAATAAATAGAAAGAAAGGCATTACCAGAAGGAAAGTAGTCCAACTCAATGTCTTACGCATCAGTGGCATTTGAATGAAAGCAGTAAGTCAGTGGCCAAGAATCATCGATTTTGGAGTTACCGGCTCAAGGCAGCTCATGGGAATTTCTTTAAGTAAGAACGATCCCCAGTGTCATCCTCTTCGTCTTCTCGAAAGGAAGCGAGTGACGAGAGGGTAGCAAAGAGAGGACCACTCTTTAGTAAGATAGCAGCCAGTGAAAGAGTAGAACTTATTCTCTCCATTCAGAGAGAGTAGAGCCCATTCCTTCATATGCTTACAGTAGTATAAGGAGTCCGTTCGTGCCTTCCCCCGGAAGTCACTTCACTCATGTATGTATAGTGCATACGAGAACTCTTATAAGTTTTGGTTATAGTTATTCTCTCTAGTTGAGTTAACTGAGTGGTCTTCCGCCCACTAGTAGTAGGGACTTTTTTCACCTTTACTTAAGGCAAGCCTATTATATTATATTAGAGTCAGTATAAGTAAGGTAAGGTACGCCCTCCCTTTTCTATTAGGGAAGCTAATCACTTTTCCATCGTCTGGCATTGGCTTAGTTCATTCTCCACGCGGGAGGCCTAAAGCGACATTCACAAGCTAGCCCTACTTATGATTATGATGGGGTAACTCACCTATAAAATGGTCTTTCTATTGTATGGGCGAATTATCTTAAGGAAAGCTTTCTGGCTCTCGTGTGAGCTAAAATACCTTGCTCAGAGAGAGACCCGGTAGATGTGTGCATCAGTACAAGGCTAGAAAGCGAAATAGATAGGGGATTACCCGGCTTGTTCTTAGATAGGGCAAGTGCTCTAAGAGTGAAGCTAAGGAAAAGGAGTAAGCCCTATTCACAGCGTCTGCTCTGCCTCTATCATCTACGTCAATTTGTGATTCCCAGCCAAGGAGGCGCGAAGGTTTCTTTTATCGGCCGATTCCCCTTTCGTCATAAGGCGTAGGGCTCTCTTGGAAAGTCATCCGATCCTGCACTACCTTTCCTTAGCCTAGGAATGCACTTTCTCCAGAACCTGAAAGGTGCCCCACAATATAGACTATTAGCCACAAGTGGGAGTCTTCTATCAGTTTAGTACTCTCCGTTCTCGCTTTCTTCAACAGTAAGGACTTACACCATCCGGGGACCGGCTTAGGCTTTCGCGAAAGCACCTTTGGGCGGAGGCTTCTCATCAACTGACTCTTACTGAAGATTAAGAAAGAGATAGAAAGAACTCTTCTAAAGCACTGACTTCTTCCCTTTCCCTACGCTCGTGCCTTCCCCAGAAAGCTCAGATGCGAAGAAGGGACCATAGCCCTAGTTCGGGTTCGGTGCGATAGGATGAATAAACCCGAAAGCATTGATTGAGGGTCTCCTCTTTCCTTTCTTTCTAATCCGAATCCAAATCCATGTCGCCCTCCCTAACCCTAGTTACTTTAATATCATACCTGGAAAGAGTCAACGTCAAGCCAGAGCTAGTCTAAGAGCTAGCGATTCTCACCCTAGGGTTAGGTATCATAATAGAGTCAAGTAGGACAGAACGATTAGCTTAGCAGTGAACAAGAATCATTCAATCAGCTCCAGAGCTGGGAGTTCTCCTTCTTCTTTTGCTATTTCAAATAGGAGGTCTTATGAATCGAATGAAGAAGAAATTCACTTAGATAGAGATAGAGGCAAGGCAGAATAAGCGATGTTGGAGGCAGGGCTCCTAGAAGCTCATACCCGTCGAAAGGGAAATGATCTTTAGGTAAGAAAGGCCCCTCTCTTCACTAAGCTAAGCCGGAAAGAGAGAGAGAGTTAGATCCCCATAGATGTGGAACTCTTTCGAAATAGGTAGGAATTATTCGCTAAAAAAAGAGGACAGGTGCGCAGCGGTTCGGAATCGTAGCAAGTGACATCTTCAATCAAGAAAGACCTGGCTCAAGAGAAGATAGTTCCTTCACTTCCGGGCTTAAAGAAGCGAGTGACTCTCGCGGGTATCTATCAACATATAGAGATGTCGCCCCTGTCGCTGCACTTGGAGGCCTTATCACTGTTGGTGCTTTTCATAGCGTAGTAGAGTAGCCAAGGGCGTAAGCTAAATTCTACTCCTTTTCTCTGGGGTTCGGAAGAATAGAATCTTTTGCCCTTCGACTCCGATATTATCTTATATTATAGAACGGCAATATCCCCTGCTGCTGCCGTTGAAGGAATAAGGGCTACTATTGATGAAAATGCTATATAAGAAGTTCTTGTCTCTTTCCCGCAAACTGATTGACCGAGTTTGAAAGAAGGACCTGTTGGTGGTTTAGTTTTAGTAAGGTCATTAGGAGATTAGGACTAAGGGCATTCTCTTGAAGAAAGACCGTAGAGTGAAGGCGATATGATATAGCCAGGCCAGGAAGGATCAGAGTCGGCATTACAAGGATAGAGGTTACAGGGAAAGACTAGGTTACAGAATCAGCTGCTATTGGAATGCTTTCAAAGGGTAGAATTTCCTTGCTTCTCATCGAGATTGCCTTTGTCTTCAAAGCTTCAAGGGATGATGCTTGAACTCTTGTTCTCAAGGTAGCTACTGACTCTTGGAAAGGTATCGAAGTCACTTCCGGATTAACTGATTAAGGAGTTCCAGGCGTGAGTTAGCTTAGGTCAATCCCTTTTTGAACAACCTCTTCTGATTCACTTCCTGAATCACCAGCATTGGCTTCATTCTTACCTATGATATTCCCAAGAGCGGATTCGATAGCAGTAAGACCGGTTACGCTTACACCAACAGCAGGTAGGCAAAGGCAAACAACAGATATGGCTAAAGCACCGGTAAGACCAAGAGCGAAAATGAAGACAGCTTCTATGCCAAGAGCGTCTGCGTTGAGGAGATCTGGGTATTCTAACCGGTGGTAGAGGACTGGCAATTGAATTACTAACCGCAGTTGCTGTACTAGCACTTCAATTAGCTGTGATAGTATCCGTTGGTGCCGTTGTTAGAGTGAGCGTTCCCGCTGCATCGAAGGAATAGAAAACCAAAGCAAGTTCGTGCCACTTTACTTTAGGTTGAGGAAATCCTCCGAAATAACCATAATACGGGCTTTCCATTGTTCGAGAATGCGCAGTTAGTGAGACAGTACGGAATATTCAGAAAGCGGAGTAAGCGAAATTAGTACGATCCGATCTTTGGGCATAAAGGCTTTATTGGCTAAGGTTTAAAGCAGGAAGCATCCAATTTCAATTCCATTGACAACGGTCTGACCATTCCCACGAGCAGTTAACGGATATGGGAAATTGACTGCTTGCAGGATGGAGCTTTTATTTAAGCCATTCGCCGGCGGTTAAGCCATTCGAACTTCTAGCTATGCCAATTATCCCCGGTTTCCATAAACAGGCACGAACAAAAAAAGGCTTTCTATGAGGGGAAATCGGATTGATGCCCAAAATCCCCGGTTGACTTTTTGCCGTGCCTCAGTCGACTTCAAGCGGGAAGCATCACATTTGTACTGTCGGTTGAATACATTGCCCTAAGGCTTAGCAGCCAAGACTTATTCCTTCTATGCGTGCGAGGTGGGCATCTTTTGTCCTGAAAAAAGGGGATTCTATTTCTACCAAAGGAAGAGGGCATCGAATCCGCTACTGGTGGTGAAGGAAGGCTGCATTGATATTGGCGTAGTGTGAATTCTACTGATCATTGATAGAAGATCGACATTAACCCTATATAAGGAAGTTTTTTCTGATCCTAGTCTTGGCTTGGTTCACCGTCTATCTTTGCTCTTAGGGCAATGGGATAGCAGTGCAGATGAATTGAATCAAGAGTCAACCACCACTTGCAATTGAATCAGTAAGCGCTGGTACTCTTGCTAGAGATTGGGATAGTGTTCAATCATCCGGTGCTCTCTTTCAGACCCTGGTTTCAGGTATGAAAGAAAGAAGAAGACATAAGAGAAATGTCATCCGCAACTGACAACGTTAATCTACGAGCGGGAGGAAGGAGAAATGAAATAGTTAAGGGAAGGCAAGAACCGAGGGAAGTCAGTCAAGCTAGAATAGAGCTAGCCGACAAGATCAATAGTAGAAGAAGGAAGGGAAGGCACTTGCGAGAGCTTAGATCCGTATGAGGAAAAATCGGTTGTGACAAAAATAGTTGTGAAAAGCTGCTGGAGGACTAACTATTTCATCAGTAACCGCTTTGAGAGTTGACGGCGCTTTAGTAAGAGAATAAGCTCTTTGATAGACAGAATGCCCTTCTTTCCCCTAGAGGTCTCGACGCGCCTTCCCCAGCTTTTGAATTCGAGTTCGGGGAGGAAAAGTTTGAACATTGTTAGAAGTATGGGAGGCATATTTTGATTAGTACGGGCATGAGGGCATGAAATGGACCTGTCCCGTGATGTTGAGGGAAGATAGTGAGCAATCATACGGACATAACGGAAGGTATGCATAGCAGGGAGTTTTTAAGTCCTGTGCTGCGATTTTGAAAGTGAAAGGTTTGACCTACTCCCGTTCTGGAATACGTTATGAACCCACCCACGTCTTTTGAATGATATTTTGACTTGGGTACCTTTCATCCATTGTAGGAAACGGAAATTTCGCTGCCTCAGTAGACGCTTAAGTACTTTAGTAGGCTTGCTGCCACTTCATTCATATGTATGGTAACCGAGGCTGCCTCGTCGTCTGATGTTAGTATCCCCTCATCGTCGTCGACAACTTCTGGCACGGAATCGGATGTGAGTCCTCCATGTATTGGCTTTCAGGGTGCCGATCAAACTCTATCTGTAGATAAGCTCTTGGAGTTCATAGATAGCACTTCAAATAGTGAGTAGTTTAGAGTGTTATAGAATATATACCAAGTACTCTAATTTGAGTTCAAGGCATTATTGAACTTAAGGGATCCTTTCTTTTAAAGAGTTGGATCTAGAGGTTTGCCGCTAAGTCGGATGATGTCCCAAAATAGAGAACTCGGCTTTTCGCTGCACGGGATAGGGAAAGCCGGTTTTGAATTCCTTCTTCCTGGAGGTTAAGGCCTTATTATCTACTTTTTTTGTAGAGGCTGATCGGCTTAGATCAGAGTAAAGCCAGAAAGCAGAAAGGGAAGACTCAAACTCTCACTCAACCTATCAGAGGAGGATGGAGTAGGTCTTTGCCGAGAAGTCAGATATTATTTCAGGGCATAAAGTCCGTATAAGAAGATCGCCCGAGGGGTTTGTTTTGCCACTAAATGCTAAATCGGATACTGTCTCCTAAGAGAAATATAAAAACTAGGCTTTTTCGCTTCACCAGGCGCGGAAGCTGAATTAGGTAATCGATGCCGCTGAAGGGTCTGGTCTGTCTCCCGATCGGATGCTTTCCTTCTAAAGATACCCGCAGCTTTTGGTGTTCGTAGATAGCACCTGACAGAGTTTAGTCAATTATCACGGATGAAAAAGTTAGCGAGCACAGGAAAGAGTGCTAGGGCGCGAGAAGAGGCCTAAAGATCAAAGAGAATAGTAAGGTTTTCCTACTTGGAGATAAGTCTTTCACCGGAGAGGAGAAAGAGCTATTTAATAAAGAATAAGGGCTTTCAAAGCTAGACTGAAATAAGTCGACTCTCGTTCGGGCTACTGAAATGAACCAAAGGCTCTTGACTCCAAAGACCGAGGAGCGAGTGAGCCCATGGCTTCCTGAAGAGCACCTGCACCCTAGCTCATAAAGGTGACAAAGATTAATCGACTAGAAAGGTGGGTCGATAAGACGACAGAGAAGATAGCTCACCTATTACTACTTTTCTCGAAGGAGTGAGAAAAAAGGAAGGCGGAAGCTGTCCTGGGCAGTTGGGGACAGAAAGGAGCTGAGGAGAAACTCTTGTTAAACAAGTCGGCAAGCTGATCTTGTGTGGGAACATAGGAGACCTGGAGAAATCCCTTGGCAACACGCTCACGGACAAAGGATATCTATTGATATATGTTTGGTACGGGCGTCTTGCACAGGGTTAGCAGCCATATAGGTAGTGTTTACATTATAGCACAGAACTGTAACAGGCTTCTAAATTGGAACATTCAGATCCTGAATAAGTGATTGTAACCAGCAAGTCTCGGCAAGAGCTTGAGCAACGGATCTGTATTGCGCCTCGTCACTTGATCTTTACACAGTGGGTTCTTTCTTTGAAGACCAGGAGAAAAAACTCGAACCAAGATAAACCACAATAACCGGACGCTCCACGTCTGTTAGCCGGACAGCCTGCCCAGTCGGCGTCCGAGTAGGCCGGTATCTTGTAAGTAAATCTGACCACCACCACCTGTGATATGAAGACAATAATATAAGGTACCCTTGATGTACCGGAAATCTTTTTGACGGCAGAAAAATGGTGTTCACAAGGCGACTGCATATATTGACCTGATTGATTAGCAGCTTTGCTGATATCAGGCCAGGCCTTGTAAAAGTGAAATAGTCTAAAATGCTCCGATAAAGTGTAGGATTAAAAAAGGGAGGACTCTCCTCATAATATCGTTTACAAGGACGTGCTAGAAAAGTAGATAGACGTTTCGAATTGAGCATATTACTTCGCTCGCTTTAAGAAATCCGTGGCATCTGTTGTTAGGTTCAAAAACCAGCCACTGAATCGTTAAAAAGACTTATAATAAAGGATAGTCTTTTTGTTCTTCCCCGATCTCAATATTGTCTTTGGGTATAGGTAGTTCCGTCTCCATTGCATCGCTAGAGCATCATTGGATGTTTGATCTTCCGGTTGATTTCTGTTTTGATTTTGTGCTACGTACAAGGAAAAACCTCTTGAGACAGTAGTTCAGCCTTTCTCTCACTAGACTCCATTTCTCTCTCTCACGTACACGAGATATACTTCAAATAGGAGTTCAAACAGGAATCGAGTCATTATTTTATCCACTGATAGTCCTACTTTGCTGTGTTTGGCGATAGAGTCAAACTCGGCCTACTACGGCCCCTTTCGCACACTGTCTGGGTAAATGGATCTTTGGATACGGTTCATTCTAAACGTAAACCTCTGGTCAAGGCAACCGCTAAGATGAGACTTCCGACTAAGACTCCTAAGGCCGGACCGTACTTGTTCTCTGAACCCGATCAACATTCATCCGCGATTCCTCTTCCTTCTCCCGACACTTCTGCTATGACTTCTGACACGATCTTCTCTGCAGTTGTATGTACATCGATGGAGCCTCCTCCTCCGCATTGAGGCTTCCATCGTTTCTTTCATGCGAAGTAAGGTTTCTGGATCTAATAAGCCAGACCCCGACTGGACTATTATTTGTTCTGGAAGAATGCCCCAGTAAATACTACATCCAATACATAGACAAGGTAATAGCACGGATAAGATCTCTGTCAAAGAAGAGACTTGAGAAGGTGCTTGAATGCTCGGGAATCAGTCTACATTAGGGGAGAATTTGAATTCCTTCATCTTCAGCCTCTTTGTTGCTGTCTTGGAGGAGATCTTGCTTATCGTCTTCAATCCCTTTTCTGGGGACCGTAACAATTGGTCTTTTTGTTCGGTCTTAAGGACACGGTATATACTACGAGTTCCGAGCATAAGCTTGACGATCTTGATTGGCTTTATACCGAATCCTCGCCATAAAGGCTGACCCATTAAGGTCTCGTCCTGACTCATTAAGATCTCATTTAACGCTTTTTATAATGAGATAGAATTCGTGTGCTTGGGAGTCCCTGATGTTGAGAGTAACGACTCTCTTTATCTCCTTTCATTGCTTGCTGCCCAACAATGCCATAATCTTTTCATCTGCATCTTAGGCTGCTCCTTCTTCTTAATGGAATATCCCATCGAGTAAAGGAATGACCTACTTTAGGGAGAAATCCAGCCATAGAGCACTCTGCGCTTTCGTCCCGAAACTCCCCCGCCAAAAGAGTGATTTTCCATTGTGGGGCCTTCCCGGTCAATAAGTTGGTGCACCTTCGCTCCATTCTTTTGGAATGGTATGCGGTCCGTTTTCATAACTACCCGAGTAATCTCCCTTTGTTCTTGTTCCAAAGCGTGTTCCCTTGCCTGTACTTCGCGCTGTTGAAGTCAGGCTGCTTTCTCATTGTCCCGATTCCGAGCTACTGGATCATACGATGTAGGTGAGTCTGATTGTTCTGACTTCTACTGTAAGTTGCCTTAAGGCGCCTCCCAATAAGGGCACTTGCCTGTGAGGAAAATCCCATTTAGAAGAAGGGAAAAAAATATAGCTACAGAGGCTGAGGGAAAGGCCGGACTCTATTCCTGACTTAAGGAAGCCTTCGGGGATCTTCTCCTATCTATAAGACGAAGACGCAACAACTCGTCTTATCGTCTGCATCTGCTAATCCTTGCTTGTCAGCTTAACTTCCTTAATGTACTGGGAGAGGAAAAAGGCCTCTAAGCTTCTTTCTTTCTTTTGAGTTTTCTGGTTATATCAAGCAAAGACAGATAAGAATAGATAATATGACTAATCGGTAGTAGCTAACTAGGTGGGTTTGGGTGGTTAGCACCCCCCAGCAAGCAAGCCCATTTACTGGTATAGAAATAGAAATTAGAATAATAGATCCAAGAAGGTAAAGAGAAGAACTCCTAGGGATCTCTTCTCATAGCGCAGCGACGGAGAGCTTCTGACTATAGCTCGAGAAGCTCGCGTAAGGGTAGCCGCACTATCCTCCTGAGTCATGTAGCTAACTAAGCCAGTATGGATGCTATCGAAGAGCTAAGGAGAGATAGAGAGAAGCAGGGAAAAGGGACCAGGCACTCTTAATAAATAAAGATACGTACCCTAGTGAGGGATCCCCGGGAGGGGGGAGCTCGAACCTATCTATTTCAACGAGGAGAGCTATCCGTAGTCTTACTGTAGCTAAGCGAATGTGGCTTTGTGGGCTTCCCCCAAGTAAGGATAGATAGTGAAACCTTGAGGTTTAGGACTCGCTATGAACTTCCTTCCCTCTAGATAGATAGGTCAAATCCTTCCTCCATTCTTTTTCCTTATTTATTCAATTCTGTGTAAGCCAAGCTTTTGCTATTTCTTTTTTCGCAATATCCGAAAAATAGAAAGAATTGGCTGAGCAGGCTTGTCTCGGATGAGCATAGTTCGAATAGCTCGTCATAAGGGTCACACTTCCTTAAAGCACTTCCAGTAAACTAAGGAATACCCGCTCGGGCCCTCATAATCGTCGCAGGATTCCCTTCGCTCCACTAGCCTTGATTGGCGGACGGAAGTACCAAGGTGCGTCTGGTGGTATCGTATATAAGATCACGGCTGCATTTAGGAGTGATCTTTCCCTCTGTGCGTAGAAAAGAAAGGTTTTGATTCGAGCGAGGAGCTATGACAATTGCCCTCGTGGATGGGGAAGGAAGAGAGAGCGTCACCCAAATTATCATAAATAAAGAGAGGAATCCATTCGCTCTTTTCTAACGGAGTTCCGCACCAGGACTCAAACCATACCTCGAGGAGAAGGTAGCTGAAAGAGCGCTTCCCCGAGAGACATGGTTCGAAAGGGTGCATCCCATGTCTTTCTTGGTTGGAAAACCCCAACCGGCCATTTTCGTCTTCCTTCATTGGGAGAGCAAGAACAAGTCTCCCCTTTTTTTGTGGGGGAGCAGAGCAGTCAAAGAATGAACCAAACAAAATGATTGTTCTAGAATGGCTATTCCTCACAATTGCTCCTTGTGATGCAGCGGAACCATGGCAATTAGGATCTCAAGACGCAGCAACACCTATGATGCAAGGAATAACAGACTTACATCACGATATCTTTTTCTTCCTCATTCTGATTTTGGTTTTCGTATCACGGATCTTGGTTCGCGCTTTATGGCATTTCCACTATCAAAAAAATCCAATCCCGCAAAGGATTGTTCATGGAACTACTATCGAGATTCTTCGGACCATCTTTCCGAGTATCATCCCGATGTTCATTGCTATACCATCATTTGCTCTCTTATACTCAATGGACGAGGTAGTAGTAGATCCAGCCATTACTATCAAAGCTATTGGACATCAATGGTATCGGACTTATGAGTATTCAGACTATAACAGTTCCGATGAACAGTCACTCACTTTTGACAGTTATACGATTCCAGAAGATGATCTAGAATTTGGTCAATCACGTTTATTAGAAGTGGACAATAGAGTGGTTGTACCAGCCAAAACTCATCTACGTATTATTGTAACACCTGCTGATGTACCTCATAGTTGGGCTGTACCTTCCTCAGGTGTCAAATGTGATGCTGTACCTGGTCGTTTAAATCAGATCTCTATTTCGGTACAACGAGAAGGAGTTTACTATGGTCAGTGCAGTGAGATTTGTGGAACTAATCATGCCTTTACGCGTGCGCCCGGAAACATAGGCCGACTGCTGAGCCCACTCTGGCTCAGCCGCACCACCCGAGGTGCGAGCCACCCGAGAAGCAAGCTATTACAGCGAGCGGCTGGAGCTATAGGGAGCCGAGGAGCAAGGCAGTAGATAAGATAGAAGAAGGGGCCAGGCTCCCGGTGGAGCAGAGGAGACGGTTAGGATAACGAACTTGAAACGCGGAGCCCGAGCGGCCGGCGAGCGAGTGGTTAGTGGCCAATAGCGCCCTAGTGGATGGCATTCCTCTC